ACGAAGCTACCGCGAAGGCTATGAACTTAGAAATGGAGAGCAAATCGAATAAATGACCTTAAATCTTTGTGTACTGACCCCTAATCGAATTGTTTGGGATTCCGAAGTGAAAGAAATCATTTTATCTACTAATAGTGGACAAATTGGCGTATTACCAAACCACGCTCCTATTGCTACAGCTGTAGATATAGGTATTTTAAGAATACGCCTTAACAACCAATGGCTAATGATGGCTCTGATGGGTGGTTTTGCTAGAATCGGTAATAATGAGATCACGATTTTAGTAAATGATGCAGAGAAGGGTAGTGACATTGATCCCCAAGAAGCTCAACAAACTCTTGAAAACGCGGAAACTAATTTGAAGAAAGCTGAAGGTAAGAGACAAACAATTGAGGCAAATCTAGCTCTCAGACGAGCTAGGACACGAGTAGAGGCTATCAATACAATTTCATAATTCGTTTGTGTACCCGACTAAGCAAAAGAGATTTGGTTTCTAAGTTCTTTTGAACTGCCAATTGAATACAATCAAATAGAATCCAGTGAAATTAAATTCTGATGCAAATGTCAATTAATTTAAGAGATGAATATAAAAACTTATTAGATATCGTTGACTCTGCTATCTAATAAGTTCTACCTACTATTGGATTTGAACCAATGACTCCTGCCGTATGAAAGCAATACTCTAACCACTGAGTTAAGTAGGTCATATGACAAAGAGAAACAAACGGGACCCATCCCGTCGATGGATTATAAATGGAATATTATTTATAAGCAATATCAATCAAAAAGATCAAAGAGCTATGATGTTGGATCGTAGAATATTCATCTTGACAAGAAATTATCTAGATAATAAAATATGTATTACAAGCACAAGGGCTATAGCTCAGTTGGTAGAGCAACTCGTTTACACGTGCGCCAATGTTTTTCAGAGAAGTCCATCATGTAATCAAAAGATTTGATCTTCTTGAGAAATCAATGTCTTACTCCATGACTTTGAGGGAACAATAGCCTGACAAAAGGTTCGGTGCCTATTTAGTTATGCGCCAAAGAAACCGGGCCTTTGATTTGAGATATTGATAGGGTGAATATTCAGTTTAGTCAATGCTAGGCAGAATGAGCACAAGGACTTCAAAATAATCTCTTTTCATCCTATGAGCTTTAAGGTGTATAAAGTTGCATATTTTATGCTTTAAGCAGAGCCGATAGAGACTCTATTTAACTTAGGTTGATCAAGGCCATAGCAGACCTACGTCAAGATAACCCTTCTTTGAAACACTTTGGCAGTGCTCCTAGATCAGTAATGAATCAAAGGGCATGGAGCCATCTCCTTAATCTTTCTTTCAAAAAAAATATGGCAGACTAGCTGATATTTCTATTAGTTAATGAAAGAGCCCAATGCAAAAAACTGCATGTTGGGTTTTTGAAACAGTTCGACTCATTTTGATAATAAAAAGTTTGATCTGTTTTACCGAGAAGGTCTACGGTTCGAGTCCGTATAGCCCTAAATGAAATAAAATGATACAAAAATTTTATAGTTGTCATTTCCGTATTCTTTTCTTGTTTGGAATTGTGGAGTGACTTGGTTTATCGGAAAAAAAATCTATTTCCATAAGTTCGCTCACGGAGATTATTTACAGCAGAGCATACAAATGAAAACAAAAACGCATGTCAATAGATCCAAGCAGTAGTCTTATAATTTCGGATAAACAAACCCATTTTTCTTCATTAATCTTTGTATTGGTAAATTAATTACCTATGAATTTTCCTGTGCACAATCGCGGAATTGGTGATACTTTTTTGTATATCTACCCAATTCTGATGGGTTTTGGGAGTCAAAATCCTAATATGAGCCCGCTAAAAAAAAAATTATAACTTTTCGTATAAACATTGTCAAATAGGCTTTTTGATTGGTATACCGTACCTAGTAAAACAGAAAACAAGTAGGTTTCTCTTTTTGTATCCAATCAAAAAAGTGTACTATTCTATTTATTTCTATATAGATATACCACCACCAATACATTATAAACACTTAGATAGAAAATCCTAGGAATTTTACTACACATGATTACTTTCTTCTATTTTTTTAGAGTAAGTATAACGGAAATAAGATTCCAGGCAATAAATCTTGAAATGAGACATGTACGATAGCAACCAAAGAAAACTAGATGGCTCGATTAAACCGAATTGTTGTTTTGACTAAACAGTGAGGGGTGACTTGAAAATTCCAATGTGAATCAACTAATCCTATATATTTTCCACATTCATAGGAGTACATCTATGTTTCTGCTTTATGAATATGATATTTTCTGGGCATTTCTAATAATATCAAGCGTTATTCCGATCATGGCATTTCTAATTTCCGGAGTTTTAGCTACGACTAGTAAAGGCCCGGAGAAACTTTCTAGTTATGAATCGGGTATAGAACCAATGGGCGATGCTTGGTTACAATTTCGAATCCGTTATTATATGTTTGCTCTAGTTTTTGTTGTTTTTGATGTTG